CCTACTATGAACTTAGTAACCATATAAATTAATAACCAACTTATTGCTTCGTATTGTCAAGATCCCAAGAAACAGTCACTATATGGGTGGATCGATCATATAGTTGTAGCAACTGAAATTTTTTCCATAAAAAAGAAATCTGATTATGGGTTGTGAAGCAAAAATAAAGGGATGTGGATAAATGGAAGGATGATAGAAAGAGAGAACAAAAATATCAATGATATATGATTCCAATATGTATGGTCTATGAATAACCTCATAAAAGGCAGTGTGATAAAGCATTAATACTGATATAATCAATACTGATATAAATATATAAATGAAATATAAATAAATAAAATATAAAAAAAGAAAAAAAAATAATAATAAAAAAAAATAATAAATAATAAAGAATAAAGAGCCTCGGGTTAATAAAAACTGAGGAGATTGACTCGGGAACGAATTTTGCCGGAAGCTCCATTGCAGAGTTCAGGCCTAACCATTAATGGAGAAGCTATGGGAACGACGAAACCTGTGACTGCATAGGATTCGTTTTCAATAGAATCCTAATAATTCATTGGGTGGGATGGCGGAACGAACCAAGAAAAAATTGATTTATTCTGAGAGGTGTCATGAATTGACCCTACGAATGAAAGAGTCAATATTCGCCCGCGAAACCTTTATTTATTGGATTACAATTTTTGGCGCGATTCGATAGAGGTAAAAATAAGGATTCATTATATTATACGTTATATTCTAAAAAAAGAAGCATTTTTTATATTTTCTATATCTAATAATATACACGTCCAGCTGTATATTTTGTATATACATCTTCCTTTGTAACAAATTAAATATGTAACAATTAAATATCAATAAATGCCATTCATTACTTATATATACTTATATTATTAACTCAACTTATATATACTTTTATTATTAACTCATAATTACTTATATTATATTATTATTTATTATTATTATAATAATACATGTGTATCTGTAATATTATTGAATCGTTTCATTCGCGAGGAGCTGGATGAGAAGAAACTCTCATGTCCGGTTCTGCAATAGAGATGGAATTAAGAAACAACCATCAACTATAACCCCAAAAGAACCAGATTTCGTAAACAACATAGAGGAAGAATGAAGGGAATATCTTGTCGAGGCAATCATATTTGTTTCGGCGGATACGCTCTTCAGGCACTTGAACCCGCTTGGATCACAGCTAGACAGATAGAAGCGGGGCGGAGAGCAATGACACGATATGCGCGTCGTGGTGGAAAAATATGGGTACGTATATTTCCCGACAAGCCTGTTACAGTAAGACCTACCGAAACACGTATGGGTTCGGGAAAGGGATCCCCCGAATATTGGGTATCTGTTGTTAAACCGGGTCGAATACTTTATGAAATGGGCGGAGTATCAGAAACTGTAGCCAGAGCAGCTATTTCAATAGCTGCGTGCAAAATGCCTATACGAACTCAATTTGTTATTTCACGATAGGGATGTAGAACTAAACAAAAGGGATATTGAGGATGAAAAAACAACCGCAGGTTTATTTTTTTCTGGACGGACAATATTTCTTTTTTTCCTTCATCCTTTGCATTGAAATAACAGATTCAAATAAAAAATATATGATTCAACCTCAGACCCTTTTGAATGTAGCGGATAACAGCGGAGCTCGAGAATTGATGTGTATTCGAATCATAGGAGCTGGTAATCACCGATATGCTCATATTGGTGACGTTATTGTTGCTGTAATCAAAGAAGCAGTGCCAAATATGCCTCTAGAAAGATCAGAAGTCATTAGAGCTGTAATTGTACGTACATGTAAAGAACTCAAACGTGACAACGGTATGATAATACGATATGATGACAATGCAGCGGTCGTCATTGATCAAGAAGGAAATCCAAAAGGAACTCGAGTTTTTGGTGCGATCGCTCGGGAATTGAGACAGTTGAATTTTACTAAAATAGTTTCATTAGCTCCCGAGGTATTATAAATACTAGTAGATGACACTATGATATAGTAGGCTATCTGAAATAGATCAAATTAATAGATTGTGTCTCACGCATATACTTTTAAAAATTTCATAATTCAAAAAAAAAAAAACAAAGAAAAAAGAAAAAAGGAAACATGTTGATTATATCAAAATTAGGAGGCACAAAAAATTATAGTCCGTTATGGGTAGGGACACTATTGCCGATATAATAACTTCTATAAGAAATGCTGACATGAATAAAAAAGGAACGGTTCGAATAGCATCTACTAATATCACCGAAAACATTGTTAAAATACTTCTACGAGAAGGTTTTATTGAAAATGTTCGGAAACATCAGGAAAATAACAAATATTTCTTGGTTTCAACCCTGCGACATAGAAAGACTAGGAAAGGAATATATAGAACCGTTTTAAAGTGTATCAGCCGACCCGGTTTACGAATTTATTCCAACTATCAACGAATTCCTAAGATTTTAGGTGGAATGGGAATTGTAATTCTTTCTACTTCTCGAGGTATAATGACAGATCGAGAAGCTCGACTAGAAAGAATTGGAGGAGAAATTTTGTGTTATATATGGTGATCCTCCTCTGGTATCCTAATTTTATCTCTAACTTCCCATTTGTGAAATAGAGAGGAAAAGTGAGTTATATACCTCTTCCTTCATTAGTTGATACTTCAAGGGGGTTACCTGGAATGAAAGAACAAAAATTGATTCATGAAGGTTTAATTACTGAATCACTTCCCAACGGTATGTTCCGGGTCCGTTTAGATAATGAAGATCTAATTCTAGGTTATGCTTCAGGGAGGATCCGGCGCAGTTTTATACGGATACTACCAGGAGATAGAGTAAAAATTGAAGTAAGTCGTTATGATTCAACCAGAGGACGTATAATTTATAGACTTCGCAACAAAGATTCGAACGATTAGGTGATTTTTTAAACATTCCTTTCATGGGGACACAATTCGAAGTTAAAAAAAAAAATATTCAAGAAACTTATTTTCCTCAAAAGAGTAGATTCAGAATTAAGGTAAGGAATAAGAAATATGAAAATAAGGACTTCTGTTCGTAAAATTTGTGAAAAATGTCGACTGATCCGTAGGCGCGGACGAATTATAGTGATTTGTTCCAATCCGAGACATAAACAGAGACAAGGATAATCTTTCTAAAAAAGAACTTTCTTTTCTAAAGGGGAGGACCCATGTAAGAATAAAAGATCTGTTTTAACATGAAATGGATATCTCCGTATCTTTTCTTTCTGTATATTTCTGACTCATATTTATGAGATGATAAAATATGACAAAAGCTATACCAAGAATTGGTTCACGTAGGAATGGACGTATTGGTTCACGTAAGAATGGACGTAGAATACCAAAAGGAGTTATTCATGTTCAAGCGAGTTTCAACAATACCATTGTAACTGTTACAGATGTACGAGGTCGGGTGGTTTCTTGGGCCTCCGCGGGTACTTCTGGATTCAAAGGCACAAGAAGAGGTACACCGTATGCTGCTCAAGCCGCAGCGGTAAACGCTATTCGTACAGTAGTCGATCAGGGTATGCAACGGGCAGAAGTTATGATAAAAGGCCCTGGTCTCGGAAGAGATGCAGCATTACGAGCCATTCGTAGAAGTGGTATACTATTAAGTTTAGTACGTGATGTAACACCTATGCCACATAATGGGTGTCGACCTCCTAAAAAAAGACGTGTGTAGAAATAAGAATTAAACAGATTTCAAGAGAAATAAACGATTCAATGATCTGATCAAATATTATAATAATACTTATTATAGTATGGTTCGAGAGGAAGTAGTAGGATCCACTCGAACACTACGGTGGAAATGTGTTGAATCAAGAGTAGACAGTAAGCGTCTTTATTATGGTCGTTTCATTCTGTCCCCGCTTATGAAAGGTCAAGCCGATACCATAGGTATTGCCATGCGAAGGGCTTTACTTGGAGAAATAGAAGGAACATGTATCACACGTGCAAAATCTGAGAAAGCAGCACATGAATATTCTACAATAGTAGGTATTGAAGAATCAGTACATGAAATTTTACTAAATTTGAAAGAAATTATATTGAGAAGTAATCTGTATGGAGTTATAGACGCATCCATCTGCGTCAGGGGGCCTAGATACGTAACCGCTCAAGATATCATCTCACCACCTTACGTGGAAATAGTTGACACGACACAACATATAGCTAACCTGACGGAACCAATTGATTTGTGTATTGAATTACAAATCAAGAGAGATCGCGGATATCGTATGAAATCCGCAAATAACTCTCAAGATGGAAGTTATCCTATAGATGCTGTATCCATGCCTGTTCGAAATGCGAATCATAGTATTCATTCTTATGGGAATGGGAATGAAAAACAAGAGATACTTTTTCTAGAAATATGGACGAATGGAAGTTTAACTCCTAAGGAAGCACTTTATGAAGCTTCTCGTAATTTGATTGATTTATTTATTCCTTTTCTACATGCGGAGGAAGAGGACATTAATTTCGAAGAGAATAAAAACAGGTTTCCTCTACCCCTTTTTACCTTTCAAAATAGATTAACTAATCTAAAGAAAAACAAAAAAGGAATTCCATTGAAATGTATTTTTATTGACCAATCAGAATTGCCTTCCAGGACCTATAACTGTCTCAAAGGGTCCAATATACATACATTATCGGACCTTTTGAGTAACAGTCAAGAAGATCTTATGAGAATTGAATTTTTTCGAATAGAAGATGTAAAACAGATATTGGACACTCTACAGAAGTATTTCGCAATTGATTTATCTAAGAATAAGAATAAGTTTTCATTTTAAATCCATTGTAATTATTTCATCTTCTTTTTATAATAGAAAAAAAAAAAAGTTAGAAAGAAAAAAAGAATAAAATTCGTTTTTAATCTTTGGCACGATCCGTATTTTCCCGGAATGGATCATAATAAAATAAAATTAATGTCTCTAGGGAATAATCACTTCAAAGTAAATCTTCCCTAGATACCTATATCATGGTATTTAACAG